GTATTCCTGTAGCAATAGGGGTTATGGATTTTAAGTTTATGGGAGGTAGTATGGGATCCGTAGTAGGAGAGAAAATAACTCGTTTGATTGAGTATGCTACTAATAAAAATCTACCACTTATTATAATAAGTGCTTCCGGCGGGGCGCGCATGCAAGAAGGAAGTTTGAGCTTGATGCAAATGGCCAAAATTTCGTCGGCTTTATTTGATTATCAATCAAATAAAAAGTTATTCTATGTATCAATTCTTACATCTCCCACTACTGGAGGGGTGACAGCCAGTTTTGGTATGTTGGGAGATATCATTATTTGTGAACCCAACGCCTACGTAGCATTTGCGGGTAAAAGAGTAATTGAAGAAACATTGAATACGACAGTACCTGAAGGTTCACAAGAAGCTGAATATTTATTCGATAAGGGTTTATTCGATCTAATTGTACCACGTAATCTTTTAAAAGGTGCTCTAAGTGAGTTATTTCAGTTGCATGCTTTCTTTCCTTTGAATCCCAATTCGATCGAGAAGTAAGGTCAATTATTATTTTTTTGTGGCCAAAAAAGTAGTTAGTTATCGTAATCAATCAAAGTCAAAATGATAAAGAATTAATCAAAATAGAATAGAATAATGGGGGTGCGATTTTCGTGGTTGCCATACTAATTTTATCTAATTCTATAACTATATTATATATAATATAAAGAATCCAAAGTTGAGGATAAATTTTTTATTTGACTTCATATTCCATTCTAATCAGCTAACCTCTTTTTTATCAACATTCTTACTTCTGTAAATTTAAAATTTAGTAAATTAAAATAATTTAATCTTCCTTTCTTACATCGGGAAAATTATAAAAATAGCCTTTTGCATCTTAATATATTTTTTGTCGGAGATTCTCCATTTTTACTAACAAGAGAGTTTCTCTTGGATCAGATTCTACCGGGACTTTGTAAGCAACTCTTTCTTCATCGATATTGAATGAAAAGGCAAGGGCAAAAGAAGAAGAAAAGATGAAGAATCAAAAAGTTAATTATCAAACATATATTTTTTTGTGTCGAAGGCTAATTAAGTTCAGTTAGTTAGTTCGACATTTATTGAATTTAGTATAGACTATACTCACTTAGATATAATTAGTATAATTATATAGAATTAGAATTCTAATTAAGTTAAGATAATTTTAGAACAATATAACAACCAGGTACAAATAATAAATCGAGGTACCCATTCTATGACAGATATAAGCCTTCCCTCTATTTTTGTGCCTTTCGTAGGCCTAGTATTTCCGGCAATTGCAATAGCTTCTTTATTTCTTCATGTTCAAAAAAACAAGATTGTTTAGGCCAGATGGTGAGGCCAAATCACATTTTTTCAAGACTTCGACTTGATTGAATCATAACACGGATATCTATTTATTTGGGTGTAAAGTGGAATATGTTATAATGCGTGATTTCTTTCGAACATAAGTGCAAGAACTCTTATGCATACGAAACCCGATATAGGGGTACATTTGAACTATTTTCAAATCACGGGTCGGTCCATGTTTGAAATATAAAGTAAATGCTTGTAGATATCTAGGGCGGGTTCATATGAAGGGGACGTTCTTATTTTCGATCAAACGAATTTTATGAATTACCTCTACAGGTTCACATTAGAATAGTGCTAGTTGATGAGAGTTACTTCAGAAACGTAGCGTTAAGTAAAGTATAAGTGAAATTAATTTTAGTTATTCTATCAATTCAAATTAAATGCAACTAGATTAGTATGAATTGGCGATCAGAACGTATATGGATAGAACTTATAAGGGGGTCTAGAAAAACAAGTAATTTATGCTGGGCCTTTATCCTTTTTTTAGGTTCATTAGGATTTTTATTAGTTGGAACTTCCAGCTATCTTGGTAGGAATTTGATATCTTTATTTCCCTCTCAACAAATCCTTTTTTTTCCACAAGGGATCGTGATGTCTTTCTATGGGATCGCGGGCCTCTTTATTAGCTCCTATTTGTGGTGCACAATTTCGTGGAATGTAGGTAGTGGTTATGATCTATTCGATAAAAAAGAAGGAATAGTGTGTATTTTTCGTTGGGGATTTCCGGGAAAAAATCGTCGCATCTTCCTCCGATTCCTTATAAATGATATTCAGTCTATCAGAATAGAACTTAAAGAGGGTATTTATCCTCGGCGTGTCCTTTATCTAGAAATCAGAGGCCAGGGGGCCGTTCCTTTGACTCGTACTGATGAGAATTTAACTCCACGAGAAATGGAACAAAAAGCTGCCGAATTGGCCTATTTCTTGTGCGTACCGATTGAAGTATTTTGAAATGAACGGAACAATGAATGCTTTCTTATTCTCGGTTGGCGGTAGAAAAACCTTACAATCTCTTTTTTGTATTACTTTTCTATGGTATAACTTAACGAAAATTTCGTTAGAACGTCCATTCGAATCAAAGCAACCGTATATTATTATTATATAGATATATGGAACATGCAAAAAAAGGGGGGTTGTTTGCAAAAAAGATATTTTATACGTAGGGAAATCCACTCGACGCAAGCCATTAGCAAAAAAAGTAACAAATCGAAATGAAATAAGGATAGATTCATTCCCAAAAATTTTGAAATAAAGAAATTTTTTGTTTAGTTTCAATATTTTGAATTGATTGATAGGTTAGAGACAAATAGTTCGGGTAAATAAATTATCTCTCTCGATGTTTCGTTTTCTCCCTTCTTTCGCTCTATTCTCTTTACTTTATAATGAATGACCCAACATTTTTATTTCTTATAACGAGAATTATCCAATTTCTGTCTTGTTTTGCTACCCCCTTTTATTTTGATCATCACATTCCGAAAATTTTCTCAATTATTTTTGTGCTATGGTAGTCAACGCATTTTGCAATATTTGGAGAGTTTTTTGTCTCGAAATCCGAATTCATTAACTAAAGCGGGTTTCGGGGATTCATCTAAAGGAATGAATTGCTTCGAATTTGACCAATTGAAATAGCTGGAAACTTTCTTTTTTTATTATTTTCGCACTCGATGGACTCTTATTCGATTTCTGTATTCTTACAAGATTCTTCAAAATTATCAAGGACTAATTACCGAATCACAAAGAAAAAAACAGAAAATGATTCGATACCTTGGAATAGAACTCATTTTGGTGAAAAATAAAATACTAGATCCCATAGAGTCGACGAATGAGGCCACTTTTTAAAGTGAACTTAACAATTTCGAAATGAAAAAAAAAAAGGAAAAAAAAGCATTTATTCCCCTTCTATTTCTTGTATCTATAGTCTTTTTACCCTGGTGGAGCTTTCTAGCACTTAATAAAAGTCTGGAGTCTTGGGTTACTAATTGGTGGAATACCAAGCAATCCGAAACTCTTTTGAATGAAATTCAAGAAAAGAGTCTTCTAGAAAAATTCATAGAATTAGAGGAGCTCTTACTGTTGGACGAGGTGATAAAGGAATATCCGGAGACACATCTAAAAAAGCTTTCTATAGGAATCCATAAAGAAACGATTCAATTGATCAAGTTGCACAATGAAGATTGTATCCATACAATTTTGTCCTTCTCGACCAATATAATCTGTTTCGTTATTCTAAGTGGTTATTCTATTATAGGTAATGACGAACTTATTATTCTTAACTCTTGGGTTCAGGAATTCCTATATAACCTAAGCGACACAATAAAAGCATTTTCTATTCTTTTATTAACCGATTTATGTATCGGATTCCATTCGCCACATGGTTGGGAACTAATAATTGGCTCTATCTACAAAGATTTTGGATTTTCTCATAACGATCAAATTCTATCTGGCCTTGTTTCCACCTTTCCAGTCATTCTAGATACACTTTTGAAATATTGGATCTTCCGTTATTTAAATCGTGTATCCCCATCACTTGTAGTGATTTATCATTCAATGAATGACTGAAAAAAAGGTCTACTACTGATCTTAATCCAATTAGAATGTTTAGTACTTTGGGCATAAGAATTCCAAATCAGACTGACCCTTTCTACCCATCCAAGGCAGGAAGGTCCTCCTATATTCCAGTAAATAGCAGAATCGTGGATAGGGAACTATACTAGCGACCTACCCAATTTATTGTAGAAATTCTCGGGATTTAAAATTGGACCATGCAAACTATAAATACCCTTTCTTGGATAAAAGAACAGATTACTCGAACCATTTCCGTCTCACTCATTATATATATAATAACTCAATCATCCATTTCAAATGCATATCCCATTTTTGCACAGCAGGGTTATGAAAATCCCCGAGAAGCGACCGGTCGTATTGTATGTGCCAATTGTCATTTAGCTAATAAACCCGTGGATATTGAGGTTCCACAAGCGGTCCTTCCTGATACTGTATTTGAAGCAGTTGTTCGAATTCCTTATGATATGCAACTAAAACAAGTTCTTGCTAATGGCAAGAAGGGGGGTTTGAATGTAGGAGCTGTTCTTATTTTACCCGAGGGGTTTGAATTGGCTCCAACCGATCGTATTTCTCCCGAGATGAAAGAAAAGATAGGAAATCTTTCGTTTCAAAGCTATCGCCCAAATAAAAAAAATATTCTTGTGATAGGCCCTGTTCCGGGGAAAAAATATAGTGAAATCACCTTTCCTATTCTTTCCCCGGACCCTTCTACTAAGAAAGATGCTCACTTTTTAAAATATCCCATATATGTCGGCGGTAACAGGGGAAGGGGGCAGATTTATCCCGACGGAAGCAAGAGTAACAATACTGTTTATAATGCTACAGCAGCGGGTATAGTAAAGAAAATAATACGAAAAGAAAAGGGCGGATACGAAATAACTATAGGGGATGCTTCGGATGACCGTCAAGTCGTTGATATTATTCCTGCAGGGCCAGAACTTCTTGTTTCGGAGGGCGAATCTATCAAACTCGACCAACCATTAACGAGTAACCCGAATGTGGGTGGATTTGGTCAGGGAGATACAGAAATAGTACTTCAAGACCCATTACGCGTCCAAGGCCTTTTGTTCTTCTTGGCAT